TAGAAAGAATCATGCAGATAATTTTTTTTACCAATATTTTCTGATTTCTAATTACGAAAGCCCTATCAACAAGAGAAAAGATTGAATTCTTTCTTCTACCTTCTACGAAGCAAGCTAAATAATAAAAAAACGAATTTCTCGGGAGCAGAAAAAACTCTTGATTTTTTTTTAAGTTATAAAATAAGAAAAAGAGAAGAATAACAAACAAGTGGATTTTCATACATATAGTTCAGGTAGAAAAAAGAATAAGTCCATTTACTTAGTTCTACACTCCTTATAATTTTATTATATATACTTACTTATAAATACTATAATATAATTATATAGGAATTAAAATGATTAATAGGAATTATAATGATTATAAGATATCTTTCTAACAATATAAATAACAATAAAAGGTAATTAAAGATTAATATAAATAACAGGTACAAATATTAAATTGAGGCGCTCATTCTATGATAATTCTTAACAACTTACCTTCTATTTTTGTGCCTTTAGTAGGCTTAGTATTTCCGGCAATTGCGATGACTTCTTTATTTCTTTATGTTCAAAAAAACAAGATTTTTTAGATTCAATGGGGGTAAATATCATCTATTTTTAGTTTTTCAAGATTTAGACTTGGATCATAACATAGATATCTATTTAATAGAATATGGTATAACATGTGGTTTTTTTCAAACAAAGAGGTAAAGGGTTCTTTTGCAGACGTAAATGTGCTATATGCTATATAAGTAAATGACCTGTTTGAAAAAAAAATTGGAGTGAATGCCTGACAGAGCCAATGGATCCATATGTGTGTAGATAGCAGATCATATGAAAAGGCTCTTAGATCTAAGGAATTCGATCAATTCTTCCTAAAGATTCACATCAGAATAGTGCGAGTTGATGAAAGTTACTTTTGAAACAATAAAAGTAAAGTCAAATTCTGTTGGGCTAGTCTCCCACTTCCAATAAAACGCAACTGGATCGAGTATGAATTGGCGATCAGAACATATATGGATAGAATTTATAGCGGGGTCTCGAAAAATAAATAATTTCGCCTGGGCCTTAATACTTTTTTTAGGTTCATTGGGGTTTTTGTTGGTTGGAATTTCCAGTTACCTTGGCAGAAATTTGATATCTTTCTTTCCGTTTCAGCAAATCATTTTTTTTCCACAAGGGCTCGTAATGTCTTTCTATGGGATTGCTGGTCTATTTATTAGTTCTTATTTGTGGTGTACAATTTCGTGGAATGTCGGTAGTGGTTATGATCGATTCGATAGAAAAGAGGGAGTAGTGTGTATTTTTCGTTGGGGATTCCCTGGAAAAAATCGTCGCATCCTACTCCGATTCCTTATGAAAGATATTCAGTCTATCAGAATAGAAGATAAAGAGGGTATTTCTGCTAGGCGTGTCCTTTATATGGAAATCAGAGGCCATGAAGCCATTCCTTTGACTCGTACTGATGAGAATTTGACTCCACAAGAAATTGAGCAAAAAGCTGCGGAATTGGCCTATTTCTTGCGTGTACCAATTTTTTAGTAAGAGCCAAAAAATCCAAAAGTTAAATTTCTTCACAATACTAATACCGATGAACAAAAAAATATATACGGAACAATTCGAAAACAAAGTTTTTTTGTCCGAAAAATTTTTATGCGTATGTAAATTCAGTAACAAGTAAAAAATTGAAATAATAGACTCATCTCATAGATAAAGAAAATAAAACAGTTCGGAATAAGATCTAGAATAAAGAAATTCTCTTTTTCTTTTCAATATTGGAAATTGATGTGTTAGATATCAATAGATCATATCTTGTAAAGAATTTTCCCTTTTTTCGCAAATCACCGTTTCTTTTTTCCCTTTTTTGTATTCCTAAATGAGCAAAAGTTTGGACCACTCGGGCCACTTATAATGATAACTTTGAACGAAAACCCCTTTCCGTCTTATTTTGCTTTTGCCACTCATTTTTGATCATCATGTCAAAATATTCTTCAGAAATCCCTCTCAATTAGTCTTGTAGACTAGGGTCAATTGGCGAATTTTTTGTCGAAATTTTTGTTATTTTGATACAAAGGAATTCTTTCATCTCGAAATCGGAATTTGAAGTGGCTCTTCGGGCATTCATTGAAACGAGGGAATTACTTCCAATTTGAACAATTGAGATTTCTGGAAACAATATTTTTTTTCATTCGTGTGCTCTTTCTTATTGGTAGGCTTTTTCTGTATTTTTTTTTTTTCTAAATTCTAAGGACTAACCCCTGACTCACAAATAAAAAAAAGGTAATAGGTTCATAGCTTCCAGGCCTTGTATATAGAACTTATGTTTGATAGAAATTTTAAATCCTATAGAGTTGACGAATGAAGTGGGTTCATTACAAATTCAAAGACGAAAAAATGAAAAAAAAAAAAAGCATTAATTTCCCTTCTATATCTTACATCTATAGTCTTTTTGCCCTGGTGGATCTCTTTTTCATTTAAAAAAAGTCTGGAATCTTGGGTTATTAATTGGTGGAATACTAAGAAATCTGAAACTTTTTTAAATGATATTCAAGAAAAGAGTATTCTAGAAAAATTCATAGAATTAGAGGAACTCTTTTTTTTGAACGAAATGATAAAGGAATACCCAGAAACACATCTACAAAAGTTTCGTATCGGAATTCACAAAGAAACGATCCAATTGATAAAGGTGTACAATGAGGATCGTATCCATACGATTTTAAACTTTTTGAGAAATATAATCTGTTTCGTTATTCTAACTGCCTATTCTATTCTAGGTAACCAAGAACTTCTTCTTTTTAATTCTTGGGTTCAAGAATTCCTATATAACTTAAGCGACACAATAAAAGCTTTTTCTATTCTTTTATTAACCGATTTGTGTATAGGATTCCATTCACCCCACGGTTGGGAACTAATGATTGGCTCTGTCTACAAAGATTTTGGATTTGCTCATAACGATCAAATTATATCTGGCCTTGTTTCTACCTTTCCGGTCATTATCGATACAATTCTAAAATCTTGGATCTTCCGTTATTTAAATCGTGTATCTCCGTCACTTGTAGTGATTTATCATTCAATGAATGACTGAAAAATACCGACCCAATTAGAATGTTTGTTATTTTGTACATAAGCAAAACATTCAAAATCCTCTTTTTTCTATACATCTAAGAGATTCGTTTCGAACTTTTCCTATATTTTAGTAAAAATTATTCAGTAAATAGCAGCATCGTGGATAGGGAAGTATACTAGCGACTCACCTAATTTTATTGTAAAAATTTTCGGGATCAATGATTGGACCATGCAAACTAGAAAGACCTTTTCTTGGATAAAGGAAGAGATTACTCGTTCCATTTCCGTATCGCTCATGATATATATAATAACTCGGGCAGGGATTTCAAACGCATATCCCATTTTTGCACAGCAGGGTTATGAAAATCCGCGCGAAGCAACTGGCCGTATTGTATGTGCGAATTGTCATTTAGCTAATAAGCCTGTGGATATTGAAGTTCCACAAGCGGTACTTCCCGATACTGTATTTGAAGCAGTTGTTCGAATTCCTTATGATATGCAACTGAAACAAGTTCTTGCTAATGGTAAAAAGGGAGCTTTGAATGTGGGGGCTGTTCTGATTTTACCCGAGGGGTTTGAATTAGCCCCTGCTGATCGTATTTCGCCAGAGATGAAAGAAAGGATAGGTAATCTGTCTTTTCAGAATTATCGACCCACTAAAAAAAATATTCTTGTGATAGGTCCTGTTCCTGGTCAGAAATATAGTGAAATAACCCTTCCTATTCTTTCTCCTGATCCCGCTACTAGGAAGGATGTTCACTTCTTAAAATATCCTATATACGTAGGCGGAAACCGAGGAAGGGGTCAGATTTATCCCGACGGGGGCAAAAGTAACAATACGGTTTATAATGCTACAGCAGCAGGTATAGTAAGCAAAATCATACGAAAAGAAAAAGGGGGATATGAAATAACTATAACGGATGCGTCAGAGGGACGCCAAGTGATTGATAGTATACCTCCAGGACCGGAACTTCTTGTTTCAGAAGGCGAATCTATCAAACTGGATCAACCATTAACGAGTAATCCTAATGTGGGTGGATTTGGTCAGGGGGATGCGGAAATAGTACTTCAAGACCCATTACGTGTCCAAGGCCTTTTGGTCTTCTTGGCATCTATCATTTTGGCACAAATCTTTTTAGTTCTTAAAAAGAAACAGTTCGAGAAAGTTCAATTGTCCGAAATGAATTTCTAGATCTACGAATTTATCAACCAATAATCCCTCAAATTTTCAATTTTTATTTACGGTGTAATTATGTCACTCTTGGTAAATTTCACTGTCATCGAATGTATCAATCGTTTTTCTATTCTAATAGAATCCAATTCGACTAGATATTGAGCACAAAAAAAGTAAGTGGAAAAGCAAAGGTAAAATCAACCAAACAAGGGATTCTAGGAGGTCTTATTCTATTCGTCTTCCTAGCCTTCGACACAAGAAAAGGAATTTTCACATCCCTTTTTTGTGTCGAAATAATAATGATTCTTGATTTTACTCGTAAAAGATTCATATTCATAGTTTGCCCGGTTTCTCACAATCTCGTTTTTGATTTTAGACTTATAAAATTCTTTTTACGTATAAAGAAATTCCATTTAGTACATCATATAAATAGTAGTGGACAAACAAAAAAGGGGAAGTCCTTTGAGCAAATAGAACTTCTTCAATCAACTTCTAAAAAAAATAGAGTAAGATTCTATTAGTACAGTTCTATATAGTATAGTATTAGTAGAGTTCTATTCGTATAGATAGTATAGCAAATTTCGCATGATATTGTATCGACAGAAATATAGAAAATATAGAATCATTCAGGAAAAGAAAAAAATCGATCTATTTCTTCTTTCTTATAACTTTGTAAAGTATATCGAGGAACAAATGTTCTGAATTAATTAATAAGGTTTCTTTTTCAAAAAGACCATAAAAAAAGTCTAATGAGGTTTTGTGAAATATTTCAAATATCAGA